TTGCTTGGGTTTGTGATAATTTAAAAAATACATATTTTTGTGACAAGTAAGATAAATCAAAAAAAATATGTGACTTTCGCTTACTATTTCTAAGATTATCAAATATCTTTTTTATAGTCATAGGCGAAATAAGGTCAATTTTATTTTGTTTTGTTTTCTTAATCCTTTCTTGATCTTGATTTCTTTTATTATTGTCAATGTGTTTCTCAACAATTTTTTTTGTTGATTCCATAAAAAGGTATAGAGTGGTTCTGCGCATATTAATGATACATAGAAAGATATCAATGTATATTTTTTCAATGCAAAATTGAATTAATAATTCAATATTTTTTCTTTTTAATAGTTTCCAAATTTTTGGGGGTGATTCTCCATTATTCTTTTTATTTTTTTTCATTATTTCTATTTGATTTCTGATTGTGTTTCTTCTATCAATTCTATGTTCCATTTCTTCTTTTGCCTGTAAATAATTTGTCCATGTAGCTCGATTTTGACTAAGTGATTCATGAATTATCTTTTTGCTGATTATAGAATCATTTTCTGTTTGAGTTTGACTTGATTCATATATTTCTCCCGGTATAAATAATGGAATTTTTGTTCCTTTTAAAAGTATTTGTTTTACAAATAAAACAGCTTTTGTTTGTTTCTTTGTTATTTTTTTTAAAACTCTTCGAACTCTAAAATTGAATTTTCTGATTTCGACTTTATAGTCTACATCTTTGAAAATAGGTTCAAAAAAGGAAGGTGTTTTTCGGGGAGGCCCAAAAGGATATTCTGTTTCCATTCCCAAAACTGTTAAAAAACAAGAATCAAAATCCTCCTCTTGCTTTCGATCGCTATCAGAGAGTCGTAGTTTAGATCTGTGCCAAGGTTTCAAATGAAAAGGATATAGGATTTTGATCTGAAAACCTTCTCTTAACCAATTTTTGGGAAATTCCGTTTTGGAGAATTGAAGACCATTATAGCTGCACTTTAGATAAATTTCTCTATTCCAATCTTGGAAATCTTCATACCATTCCGGAGATTGCCGTAATAAAATACGGCCAATATTCTTAACTATTATGAATAAGGGTAATTTAATATATCTTCTAAAAATTGATTGACCTAGTAACATAACACTTCTTGTTTTTTGTGCATATGGAATGTTATCCCAGAATTCCATTGCATCTTCCTGATTATTTTTTTTTATTTGGAACTGTTGATCTAAAATTTCGAATTCTGACTTTTTACCCAACCAATCTCTAATATTACAAAAAAGTTTCATTAGGTTGGATATAGGAAAAGGAAAATCTTCCATTTTTTCCAAAAAAAGGGGGGAATGGGGATTTCCTTGAGAGGGTCCCCAAATAACCATTTTACGCCTTTGAACGCGCATAGATCCTTTTATTACGGCTCGACGAAAATCCGGTTCTTCTAAATAACTTATAAAACCCGAATCTCTATTAAATTTGCTATAAAGATTATAATTCTTGAAATTAGACTTCTTAAAACTTCGTCTGGAACGAGTTAAAAAAGCTATACGTTTAAATCTTCTTGTTCGAAGCTGGTGCTCCAGCCCTTGCATTATGCCTTGTTCTTTTCGTCGTTTTTTAAAATGTTGTTCCAACTCATTGATTAATTTGTATGACCATCGAGGGGGTTTTTTACCTATTTTGTTTATTCCAATAGATTCTTTTTCACGTTTAGGGTTAGTTAGAATTGCGTTCAATGAAAACTTTAACCTATTATTTGAATCTATTTTTACTTGTTTTTTTTCTGCTCTTTCGATTTTCTGTTCATATTCTGGAGAATTAGGATAGGGAAAAAGGATATCATGAATTTTATTTAGTTCAGATGTTTCTGTGCAATTTTCTATCGAAGTTTCGTTTATGATTGAAGAAGAAAAAATTTTCTTCATTCTTCCACGATACATCCCATTTAAAAAGGGATCATACATTTTAACTAGGCAATTTTTGTTTTTAGGCTCAGTATTACATAATTTTACTAGGAAATTTGTTTTGTTTTTAGTATCAGCATTATACAATCTAGTTTTTGTTTCAAGTATATTTAGAGAAAGAAAAACTGTCTCTAAAGTCTCAATTCTATTTATAAATTCATTATTTAAGTTGTTATTTTTCTCTTTATTAGTATAAAGCCACTCGTTATATAATTCATCAGCGGAGAGTTTTTCTAATGTAGACAACGAAATCCTTCTTGCTATCATTTCCCCAAAAGTTGACAAACTGGGGGGATATGTAAAAGATATTCTTGCTTTTCCATCACTTTGGCATGTATAAAAAAAATATTGTGAGGCTTCTCTTCTTACGGAGCCTTTAAAATTTTTATTTCTCTTTCTTATGTATCGTAATGGACGATTCCATCGGTTATAATCGAAAAAAAAGGTCAAAAGAGGTTTTTCAAACAAAAAAAAGGATTTTTCTTCATCTTTTTTTTTTTTTTCAAGTATTTTGAACTTCAAATTTTCTTGATTCCCATATATATAATCAACCGGTCTATTGTTATC